AAATCTATATGAAAAAATTGTATATATAAATAAATTTTTATGATTTATTGAATTTAATTTAAATTTATTTTACATGTAAATTTTAGTGTTAATTTTTAATTATTTTAATAATAATTATTAATGTTTGCAGTAATTAGAATTAAAAATTTAAGAAATTAAGATTTAGTGATATTTAATTTATTAACAAATTTTGTGCCAGCAGTTGCGGTTATACAAAAAATAATTTAAATTTTATCAGTATATAATAAATAAAAATTATTTAAATTAAATATTAAATTATTAAGTGAAATTTTAATTTAATTAAAATTTATATTAATTTTATGATTTATTAAATTTTATAAAAAACTAGGATTAGATACCCTATTATTAAAAATTAAATTTATAATACTAAAATAGTAGATAATAATTTATTGAAACTTAAATAATTTGGCGGTATTTTAGTTCATTTAGAGGAATCTGTTTAATAATTGATAATCCACGAATAAATTTACTTAATTTATTATTTTGTATATCGTTGTTAGATAAATATTTTTTAATAAAAATAATATTTAAAAATTTTTATATAAAATTAGTTCAGATCAAGATGCAGATTATAATTAAGAATATAATGGATTACAATAAATAAATTTAAATGAATAATATTTTTTAATAAATATTTGAAGGTGGATTTAAATGTAATTTTAATTAATTTATTAAAATGATTATAAATTAAAATATGTACATATTGCCCGTCACTTTCATTAATAAGTTGGAATAAGTCGTAACAAAGTAGAGGTACTGGAAAGTGTTTCTAGAAAGAACAAATTAGAGCTTGATAAAAGTATTTCATTTACATTGAAAAGATATTATATTATAATTAATTTGAGGGGGATAAATTAATAAAGTATAAAATAATAAAAAAATTTTTAATATTAAATAATTTTAATGGGGGTTAAAGTATATTTAATAGAAAAAATAATAAAATTTTATAGTAAATTAGTATTGTAAAAGAAATTTGAAATATATTGAAAATAAATTTATATAAAAGTAAATTTAATTTGTTGTATCTTGTGTATCAGAGTTTATTAATAATTATTTTTATTTAAAAATTTTCTCGAATTTAGAAGAGATAATTAATTATTAAAGTTAATGTTGTATAATTATTTTAAATAATTAATTTGAAATGAAATGTTAATCGTTTTTAAATATATCTAGTTTTTTTAGAAAAAAATTTAATTTTAAATTTTAAAAAATATAATTTTAATTAATTAAAATTATATTTTTAAAATTAAATATTTTAAGGGATAAGCTTTAAAATAAATTTTTATAATAAATTTAAATAATAATTGAAATTTTTAAAATTTATATTGTTTAAAAATTATAATTTTTTATAAATAATTTCAATTTAATTAAAATTTAAAATTATTTATTTAATTTTTTATTAAAAAATATTTTATAATAATTTAAATTTAGATATAATGATAAAATTAGTATATAATTTAAAATAAAAATAATTTATTGTTTAATAATTTAAAAAAAGGAATTCGGCAAAATTTTATATTCACTTGTTTATCAAAAACATGTCTTTTTGATTAATAATTTAAAGTCTAATCTGCCCACTGATAAAATATTAAAGGGCTGCAGTATTTTGACTGTACAAAGGTAGCATAATCAATAGTCTCTTAATTGGTGACTTGTATGAAAGATTTAATGAGATATATACTGTCTCTTTTTAATTTATAAAATTTAATTTTTTAGTTAAAAAGCTAAAATATATTTAAAAGACGAGAAGACCCTATAGAGTTTAATATTTAATTAGATTGAAATTATTTATAAAATTTAAGATTTTAATTTATATTAAATATTTTGTTGGGGTGATAAAAAAATTAAAAGAACTTTTTTTATAAATTTACATTAATAAATGAATAAATGATCCGTAATTTACGATTAGAAGAAAAAATTACCTTAGGGATAACAGCGTAATTTTTTTTTTTAGTTCAAATAAGAAAAAAAGTTTGCGACCTCGATGTTGGATTAAGATAAAATTTAAATGCAAAAGTTTAAAATTTTTGATCTGTTCGATCATTAAAATCTTACATGATCTGAGTTCAAACCGGTGTAAGCCAGGTTGGTTTCTATCTTTAGATTAATAAAATATTTTAGTACGAAAGGATTAAATATTTAAAATAATTTTAGATAAAAAGAATTTTAATAATAGTTTAATATATTTAAATATTAACTATTTTGGCAGAGAAAATGTAATGATTTTAGAAATCATTAATATATAATTTAATTATATATGTAGTAAATGATGATAAGGGATATAATAATAATAATTTTAGGTATATTAATTTTGATTTTAGGGGTATTAATTGGGGTTGCTTTTTTAACATTATTAGAGCGTAAGGTTTTAGGTTATATTCAAATTCGAAAAGGACCTAATAAGGTTGGTTATATAGGAATTTTACAACCTTTTTCAGATGCTATTAAATTATTTACTAAGGAACAAATTTTTCCTATTTATTCAAATTATGTTTCTTATTATTTTTCTCCAATTATTAGTTTTATTTTATCTTTAATAATTTGAATATTAATTCCTTATTATTTTAATATAATTAGATTTAATTTAGGAATTTTGTTTTTTTTATGTTGTACAAGAATAGGAGTGTATACTGTTATAGTTGCGGGATGATCATCAAATTCTAATTATTCTTTATTAGGGGGATTACGAGCTGTTGCTCAAACAATTTCTTATGAAGTAAGATTAGCATTAATTATATTATCAAGAATTATTTTAATTATAAATTTTAATATAATAATATTTTTTATTTATCAGGATTTAATTTGATTTTTTTTTTTAATATTACCTTTAAGATTATGTTGAATTTCTTCGAGATTAGCTGAAACTAATCGGACTCCTTTTGATTTTGCAGAGGGGGAGAGAGAATTAGTTTCAGGATTTAATATTGAATATAGAAGAGGGGGGTTTGCTTTAATTTTTTTAGCTGAATATTCGAGAATTTTGTTTATGAGAATATTATTTATTTTAATATATATAGGGGGTTATAATATATCTTTATTATTTTATTTAAAATTGAGATTAATTTCATTTTTATTTATTTGAGTTCGTGGTACATTACCTCGATATCGATATGATAAATTAATATATTTATCTTGAAAAAGATATTTACCTATTTCTTTAAATTATTTATTATTTTTTGTGGGTTTAAAAATTTTTTTAAGTTAGTTATTAATTTTAGTATAAATTAATAGAATGAATTTATTCTTTCTTAAGTTTTCAAAACAAATGCTTTAACAAGCTCATTAATTATTAATTAAAAATTAAATTATCTCAAAATTTATTAATAATAGGATTAATAATAAAATAAGAAAAGTATAAGATAGTAAGTAGTTGGCCAGTAATAATATAAGGATCTTCTACAGGACGAGCTCCAATTCAAGTTAATAAAATAACAATAGATACTATAAATCAAAATAATATTTGATTAATAGGATAAAATTGAATTCCTTGAATTTTTTTATTAAAAGTTAAAGGAAGAATAATTAAAATTAAAATAGATATTACTAATGCAATAACTCCTCCTAATTTATTGGGAATGGAACGTAAAATTGCATAAGCAAATAAAAAATATCATTCAGGTTGAATATGAATTGGAGTTACTAAAGGATTAGCAGGAATAAAATTATCAGGGTCCCCTAATAGATAGGGGTTAATTAATGTTAATATAATTAATAATATTAATATGATAATAAATCCAATTAAGTCTTTAAAAGTAAAAAATGGATGAAAAGGAATTTTATCTAAATTTCTATTAATTCCTAAAGGATTATTAGAGCCTGTTTGATGTAGGAATAATAAATGAATTATAGTTAATATTAAAATAATAAATGGAAATAAAAAGTGAAATGAATAAAAACGAGTTAAAGTGGCATTATCAACGGCAAACCCCCCTCAAATTCAATTTACTAATATTGTTCCTAAATAAGGAATAGCTGATAAAAGGTTAGTAATAACTGTAGCTCCTCAAAATGATATTTGTCCTCAAGGTAAAACATATCCTATAAATGCTGTAGCTATTAAAATAAATAAAATAATAATTCCTACTATTCAAGTATATTTTAAATTAAATGATTCATAATAAATTCCTCGACCAATATGTAAGTAAATACAAATAAAGAAAAATGAAGCACCATTAGCATGTAAAGTTCGAATTAATCATCCATAGTTAACATTTCGACAAATATAATTAACACTATAAAAAGCTAATTCAATGTTAGCAGTATAATATATAGTTAAAAATAATCCTGTTAAAATTTGAATAATTAAACATAATGCTAATAATGATCCAAAATTTCATCATAATGAAATATTAGAAGGAGAAGGTAAATCAATTAATGATCTATTAATGATTTTAATTAATGGGTGAGTTTTTCGTAAAGGTAAAAATTTATTTATCATTAGTGAGGTTAAAATTAATTTGATAATCGTAAAGGACCAAAAAAAATATTGGTAATATTTACTACAGCTACTAAAGTGATAAATAAATAAATAATTAATATTATTATTATTAAATGAGTATAATTATTATATAATTTTGATAAATTAATTTTATTTTCATTATTAAAGAAATTAAATATATTTTTAAAGTTATTTATTTCATAATTATTATTAAAATTTAATCAATTTATATTATATATATATTTATATCTTAATAAAATTGATATTATAAAAATAAAAATTAAAATTATTTTTATAAAAAAATTATTAAAAAATATTTCATTAGAAGCAATTCTTGATACGTAAATAAATAATACTAATAATCCTCCTAAAAATACTAAAAATAAAATATATGAAAATCAATATGTATTAATTAATATACCTGATAATAAACAAGTTAATAAAGTTTGAAATAAGATTATTAATCCTATAGATAAAGGATGATTAAAAAAAAATATTATAATAGAAAATATTATAATTAATAAAGATAAGAATATTTTTAAAATTTCAAAGAATAGTTTAAAAAAAATAATAATTTTGGAGATTATTGATAAAGAATTTCTTTTTCTTTGAAGTTTTTAAAGTAATATACTTATTTTTGATTTACAAGACCAATATTTTAATTTTAAATTATAAAAACAAATGATAAATTTAAATATGTGGTTTATTATTTTTATTATATTTTTATGTGGGAATATAATTTTTATTTCTAAACATAAGCATTTATTAATTGTTTTATTAAGATTAGAATTTATTGTATTAAGAATATTTTTTTTAATAATAATTTATTTAAATTATGTTGAATATGATATATATATATTAATAATTTTTTTATTATTTACTGTTTGTGAAGGTGCATTAGGCTTATCAATTTTAGTTTCTATAATTCGAACACATGGTAATGATTATTTTAAAAGATTTAATTTATTATAAATGATAAAATTTTTAATAATAATAATTTTTATAATTCCATTATGTTTTATAAAAAATATATTTTGATTGGTTCAAATAATATTAATATTAATTATTTTTATTTTTATAAATTTAAGTTTGAATATTAATAATTTTTGTAATTTAAGATATATAATAGGTTGTGATTTAATTTCTTTTGGGTTAATTTTATTAAGAATTTGAATTTGTATATTAATAATTATAGCAAGAGAATCATTATATAAGAATAATTTTTATATTAATTTTTTTCTATTAAATATTATTATTTTATTAATTATATTATATTTAACTTTTAGAATATTAAATTTATTTATATTTTATTTATTTTTTGAGGGGAGATTAATTCCAACTTTAATATTAATTATTGGTTGAGGATATCAACCTGAACGAATTCAAGCTGGAATATATTTATTATTTTATACTTTATTTGCTTCTTTACCAATATTAATAGGAATTTTTTTTATTTTTAATTATTTAAATTATTTAACTATTTATTTTATAAAATTTTTTAATATAAATTTATATTTACTATATATATCAATAATTTTAGCTTTTTTAGTAAAAATACCTATATATTTTGTACATTTATGATTACCTAAAGCTCATGTTGAAGCCCCGGTATCTGGATCAATAATTTTAGCAGGAATTATATTAAAATTAGGGGGGTATGGATTATTACGAATTTTAATTCTTTTTCAAAATATTGGTATAAAAATAAATTTTATTTGAATTATTATTAGATTATTAGGGGGTTTATATATTAGTTTAAATTGTTTTTGTCAAGTAGATATAAAATCTTTAATTGCTTACTCATCTGTTGCACATATAAGATTAGTAATTGGGGGAATTATAACAATAAATTATTGAGGTTATTTAGGTTCTTATATTATAATAATTGGCCATGGATTATGTTCATCTGGGATATTTTGTTTAGTAAATATTAATTATGAACGTTTACATAGTCGAAGATTATTTATAAATAAGGGTATAATAAATTTTATACCTTCAATAAGTTTATGGTGATTTTTATTAATATCTTCTAATATAGCAGCCCCACCTTCTATAAATTTAATAGGAGAAATTAGATTAATTAATAGATTAGTAAGTTGATCTTGATTATCAATAATTATATTAATTATAATATCTTTTTTTAGAGCAGGTTATAGATTATATTTATATTCATATACTCAACATGGTAAATATAATTTAAGAATTTATAGATTTTATACTGGAGTTTCTCGTGAATATTTAATATTAATTTTACATTGATTACCTTTAAATATATTAATTTTAAAAATTGAATATTTTATAATTTGATTTTAATTTAAATAATTTAAATAAAAATATTGATTTGTGGAGTCAAAAATATGAGAAATCATTTTAAATTATTAAAAATTATTCAATTTGTTTTATAAGATTTTTTTTTTTATTTTTTTTTAGAATAATAAATTTTTTTTTTTTAATTTATTTTATTATGAGAAATATAATTTTATTTTTAGAGTGGGAAATTATTTCTTTTAATTCTATAAATATTGTTATATCTATTATTTTAGATTGAATATCATTGTTATTTATAATATTTGTATTAATAATTTCTTCTTCGGTTATTTATTATAGAAAAAGATATATAAGATCTGAAATAAATTTAAATCGATTTATTATTTTAGTATTATTATTTGTTTTTTCAATAGTTTTATTAATTATTAGTCCTAATATAATTAGAATTTTTTTAGGTTGAGATGGATTAGGGTTAGTTTCTTATTGTTTAGTAATTTATTATCAAAATATTAAGTCTTATAATGCTGGGATATTAACTGCTTTATCTAATCGAATTGGGGATGTTATAATTTTAATAGTAGTTTCTTGAATAATAAATTATGGTAGATGAAATTATATTTTTTATTTAAGTTTTATAAATAATGATTATTCAATAAAAATTATTGGAGTTTTATTAATTATTGCAGCTATAACTAAAAGAGCTCAGATTCCTTTTAGTTCTTGATTACCAGCTGCTATAGCAGCTCCAACTCCTGTTTCAGCTTTAGTTCATTCTTCTACATTAGTAACTGCTGGAGTTTATTTATTGATTCGATTTAATTTATTATTAATTGATATATTTTTTTTTAAATTATTATTATTATTGTCCGGATTAACAATATTTATAGCTGGAATTTCAGCTAATTATGAATTTGATTTAAAAAAAATTATTGCATTATCAACTTTAAGACAATTAGGATTAATAATAAGAATTTTGAGTATAGGATTACCAGAATTAGCTTTTTTTCATTTATTAACTCATGCTATATTTAAGGCTTTATTGTTTATATGTGCTGGGGTAATTATTCATATGATAAATGATAATCAAGATATTCGTTTTATAGGTGGTATTAGAATATATATTCCAATAACTTCTTTATGTATAAATATTTCTAATTTAGCTTTATGTGGGATTCCTTTTTTAGCTGGATTTTATTCTAAGGATTTAATTTTAGAAATAGTGAGAATAAGAAATTTAAATATATTAATTTTTTTTTTATATTATTTTTCTACAGGTTTAACAATATTTTATACAATTCGTTTATTGATATATTTAATAATTAATGATTATAATTTATTTTCTGTGTATAATTTATATGATGAGGATTATATTATATTAAAAAGTATATTTTTATTATTATTTATAAGTTTAATTACCGGTAGATTTTTAATGTGAATAATTTTTAATTATCCTTATATAATTTATTTATCATTTAATATAAAAATAATAGTTATTTATGTTAGATTAATTGGTATATTTATAGGTTATTTAATTAGTAATATAGAAATTTATTCTTTAAATAAGTTTTTGTTAATTTATAATTTAAGAAATTTTTTATCTCTAATATGATTTATACCAAATTTATCTACTTATGGGTTTAATTATTATTTTTTAAATTATAGTCAAGGTTTAATAAAAAATATTGATATAGGTTGAATAGAAATATATAGAGGTCAAGGTATGTTTAATATTATTAAAAATTATTCAATTTTTTATTATTTATATCAAATAAATAATTTTAAAATTTATTTATTTAGATTTATTTTATGAATAATAATTTTTTATTTTATATTATTAATTTAAAATTTAAATAGCTTATATAGAGTGTAATATTGAAGATATTAAGGAGATTGTATAATCTTTAAATATTTATAAAAAAAATTTTTTATTTTTACAATGAAAATGTAATGTTTTATTTAAACTATATAAATAATATATATATATATATATATATATATTATTAATTAAGGTGTAAATTAGAAATATTAATGATTTTAATCACTATAAATTAAGTTAGCAGCTTAATTATAATATATTTCTTATTTAATTGGAATATAATATTCAATAGTATCATTAACAGTGATATACCTCTTTTTGGTTTCAATTAATATAAATAAGGAGTTAATTAACTCATTCTTTTAAGTCGAAATTAAATGCAATTTATTGCTTCTTATTTAAGATAAATTGATAAATCAATATTTTTTGAATGCAAATCAAATGTTTTATATAAACTATAATCCTTAATTAGTTCAATTAAGTATATTTTGATTTCATTCATGGTATAATCCTAATAATAAAATAATTAAGAAAAAAAATCTAATTTTTATTAATATAATAAAATTAACTAAATTAAATAATATAATAATTGGAAAAAGAAGGGCAATTTCAATATCAAAAATTAAAAAAATTACTGTAATTAAAAAAAAATGTAAGGAGAATGGAATTCGTGCTGAAGATTTAGGGTCAAATCCACATTCAAATGGAGAACATTTTTCTCGATCTGAAAATGATTTTTTTGACAGAATTATAGATAATAATATTATAATATTAGAAATAATAATAATAATAATTGATAAAATTAATAGTAAAATAATTATTTATATTAAAAATAAATTAAACTTTTTGATTGGAAATCAAATATACTAAATATATTATATAAATAAATTAGTTTCCTCATCAGTAAATGGAAATATAAAGGAATAATCATACTACATCAACAAAATGTCAGTATCATGCTGCTGCTTCAAATCCAAAATGATGTTTATTTGAAAAATGATTATTTAAATGACGAAAAAAACATGTTATTAAAAAAATTGTTCCAATGATTACATGTAATCCATGAAATCCTGTTGCTATAAAAAAAGTTGATCCATAAATTCTATCAGCAATTGTAAAAGGTGCTTCAATATATTCATATGCTTGAAGAATAGTAAAATAAATTCCTAATATAATAGTAATAAATAATCTTTGTTTAGTTTGAGAGTGGTTATTTTCTATTAATGCATGATGAGCTCAAGTTACAGTTACTCCTGATCTGATTAAAATAATAGTATTTAATAAAGGAATTTGAAATGGATTAAATGGGGTAATATTTAAAGGAGGTCATAAAGTTCCAATTTCAATATTAGGGGATAAACTTCTATGAAAAAAAGCTCAAAAAAAAGATAAAAAAAAAAATACTTCTGAAATAATAAAAAGAATTATACCTCATCGTAATCCCCTTGAAACTAATATAGTATGTTTACCTTGTATAGTTCCTTCTCGGCAAATATCTCGTCATCATTGATATATGGTTATAATAATAATAATATAACCTAGAATTATTAAGTTTATATTAAAATTGTGAAATCATTTAATTATACCAGTAACTAAAGTTATTACTCCGATAGCTCCTGTTAAAGGTCATGGTCTATAATCTACTAAATGATATGGATGATTATGATTTATTGTCATTAATTTACTTCTCTAGAATAAAGAGTTCTAAGAATAGAAATTACATAGGATTGAATAATAGCAACAGCAGATTCTAAAATTAATAGTAGAATTTGTATAAAAATTAAAATAAATAATATAAAAAATGATAAATTAGAGCTAGTTCTTCTTAATAAAGTTAATAATAAATGTCCTGCAATTATATTAGCAGTTAAACGGACAGCTAAAGTTCCAGGACGAATAATATTTCTGATAGTTTCAATTAATACTATAAATGGTATTAAAATATTTGGAGTTCCTTGAGGAATTATATGGATAAATATATGTTGATAATTATTAATTCATCCATATAATATGAATCTAATTCATAATGATAAAGAGATTGATAATGAAATAGTTAGATGACTTGTTCTAGTAAAAATATAAGGAAATAATCCTAAAAAATTATTAAATAGAATAAAAGAAAATAATGAAATAAAAATAAAAGTTGATCCATTAAATCTATTAATACCTAATAATATTTTAAATTCATTATGAAGTTTATTAATAATAAAATTTCAAAAAATATAATGTCGATTAGGAATTAATCAAAAAGAATATGGGATAAATATTAATCCAATAAAAGTTCTAATTCAATTTAATGATAAATTAAATAAATTTGTTGTAGGATCAAAAATTGAAAATAAATTACTTATCATTTTCAATTTATTTTTTTAAATTTTTTATTAAAATAAAATAATTTTTTAAAATTAATATTAAAAATATAGTAATTTATAATATTAAATATAATGAAAATTATAATAAAAAAAAAAAAAGATAATAATCAATTAATAGGTATTATTTGAGGTATAAAAGAATATTACTAATGTAATAATTTAAATTTGACATATTTATGTTATATATTTAACTAATTCTTTCATTAGAAGTAATTGCTAATTTACTATTAAATGATTTAAGAGACCATTACTTGCTTTCAGTCATCTAATGATGAATAATTATTAATTCAATTAATAAAATTTTTAATAGAAATTCTTTCGATTACAATAGGTATAAAACTATGATTAGCTCCGCAAATTTCTGAACATTGACCAAAAAAAATTCCAGGACGATTAATAAAAAATCTAGTTTGGTTTAATCGTCCAGGATTAGCATCTACTTTTACTCCTAATGATGGAATAGTTCATGAATGAATTACATCAGTAGCAGTTACTATAATTCGAATTTGGTTATTTATAGGTAAAATAATTCGATTATCAACATCTAATAAACGAAAATTTTCAGGGATATTTTTATTATATTGAATTATATATGAATCAAATTCAATATTATTAAAATCTGAATATTCATAACTTCAATATCATTGATGTCCAATAGATTTTAAAGTAATTAAAGGGTTATTAAGTTCATCTAATAAATATAATAAACGTAGTGAAGGTAAAGCAATAAAAATTAATGTAATTGCAGGAATAATAGTTCAAATTAATTCAATTATTTGTCCTTCTAATAAAAATCGATTAATAAGTTTATTAAAAAATAAAATAAATATTAAATAACCAACTAAAATAGTGATTATAATTAAAATGATTAATGTATGGTCATGAAAAAAAATAATTTGTTCTATTAATGGTGATGCACCATTTTGAAGATTTAGATTAGATCAAGTTGGCATTTCTAAAAAAAGGATAATCCTTTATAAATGGGGTTTAAATCCATTACATATGATCTGCCATATTAGAAATTTCTTAAGATAGGTAATTCATTATAAGAATGTTCTGCAGGGGGTAAATTTTGTAATCATTCAATTGAAGAAGATATATTTAATGAAAATAAAATTATACGTTGGTTAATTATTGATTCTCAAATAATTATTATTATTATTATTATTGATAATAAAGAAATATATGAACCAAATGAGGAAATAATATTTCATGAAGTAAAATTGTCAGGATAATCGGAATATCGTCGAGGTATACCTGATAAACCTAAGAAATGTTGAGGGAAAAAAGTTAAATTTACTCCAATAAATATTGATAAAAATTGAATTTTTAATAAATAAGGGTTTAATGACAATCCTGTGAATAGAGGGTATCAATGAATAAATCCACCTATAATTGCAAATACTGCCCCTATTGATAAAACATAATGAAAATGAGCTACAACATAATAAGTATCATGTAGTGTTACATCAATAGAAGAGTTAGCTAAAATTACTCCTGTTAATCCTCCAACTGTAAATAAAAAAACAAATCCTAATCTCCATAAAATAGATGGTCTATAATTAATTTGTGATCCGTGTAATGTTGCTAATCAACTAAAAATTTTAATTCCTGTTGGTACAGCAATAATTATAGTTGCTGAAGTAAAATAGGCTCGTGTATCAATATCTATTCCTACAGTGAATATATGATGAGCTCAAACAATAAATCCTAATAAACCAATTGCTATTATAGCATAAATTATTCCCAAACATCCAAAAGTTTCTTTTTTTCCACTTTCTTGGGAAATGATATGAGAAATTATTCCAAATCCTGGTAAAATTAAAATATAAACTTCTGGATGACCGAAAAATCAAAATAGATGTTGATATAAAATAGGATCTCCACCTCCAGCAGGATCAAAAAATGAAGTATTAAGATTTCGATCAGTTAAAAGTATTGTAATAGCACCTGCTAAAACAGGTAAAGATAAAAGTAAAAGTAATGCAGTAATTCCTACTGCTCATACAAAAAGAGGTATTTGATCAAATGATATATGATTAATTCGTATATTAATAATAGTTGTAATAAAATTAATAGCTCCTAAAATAGATGAAATTCCAGCTAAATGTAAGGAGAAAATAGCTAAATCAACTGAAGCTCCTCCATGAGCAATATTAGAGGATAAGGGGGGGTAAACTGTTCATCCAGTTCCTGCTCCATTTTCTACGATTCTTCTAGAAATTAATAAAGTTAATGAGGGGGGTAATAATCAGAATCTTATGTTATTTATTCGAGGGAAAGCTATATCAGGAGCTCCTAATATTAATGGAACTAATCAATTTCCAAATCCTCCAATTATGATTGGTATAACTATGAAAAAGATTATAATAAAGGCATGAGCTGTTACAATAGAGTTATAAATTTGATCATCTCCAATTAAAGATCCAGGATTACCTAATTCAGTTCGAATTAATAATCTTAAAGAAGTTCCTACTATTCCCGCTCAAATACCAAAAATGAAATATAGAGTTCCAATATCTTTATGATTTGTTGAATAAAGTCATTTTCGCTAATAAAATGGCTGAGTATAAGCGATAAATTGTAAATTTATTAACGAGAAAAAATCTCTTTTATTATATAAGTCTTATAGTCAATAATGATATAAAATTGCAAATTTTAAGGGGTAAATTATAATAATACTAAGGCTTAAAGAAATTTCTTTATTTATAATTTTGAAAATTATTAGTTTATATAACTTAAAACCTTTATATAAATATAAAGGTTCTAAAAATTATACCTAATAAAGAAATTATTCTAAAAATATTTATAATTAATAATAAGTAATTTTTTATAAAATTTTTAAATCATTTTATTTTTAAATAATTAAATATAATAGATGAATACATAATTCGAATATAAAAAAATAATATAATTAATCTTATTATAATAAAAATAAATCTGATAATAAATAATTTATTTAAAATAAGAAAATTAATAATAATTCATTTAGGAAAAAATCCTAAAAAAGGAGGTAATCCTCCTAAAGATAGAAAATTAATTAATAGGGATATTTTTAGGGAAAATCTTATATTTATAATGAATAATTGATTAATATAATAAATACCTAATATATTAAAAAAAAAACATATAATTCTAATTAAAAATGAATATATTATTAAATAAAAAATTCATAAATTTTCTGTTATTATTAATGCTGCTAATATTCAACCTAAATTATTAATAGATGAAAATGATAATAATTTTCGTAGTGAAGTTTGATTAATTCCCCCTATAGTTCCTACAATAACATTAAAAATTATAATAAATATTAAAAAATTATTATTTATATAATAAGATAATAAAATTATTGGGGAAATTTTTTGTCATGTTATTAAAATAAAACAATTAAATCAAGATAAACCTTCAATAATATTAGGGAATCAAAAATGAAAGGGGGTTGATCCTATTTTTATTAATATAGATGAATTAATTAAAATAGAAAATAAATTATTAATTTCAAAATTTTGAAATAAAATTATTTTTAATAAAATTGAAAATAAAAAATTAATAGATGCAATTGATTGGGTAAGAAAATATTTTAAGGCTGCTTCAGATGATAAAAGATTTTTTGAATTGGAAATTAGGGGGATAAATCTTAATAAATTGATTTCTAACCCAATTCAACATCCTAATCAAGAATTAGCTGAGATGGAAATTAAAGTTCTAAAAAAGAGAATAAAATAAAAAAACATTTTATTTGAATTTAAATTGAAAAAAATCTAAAATAGGGGGTTAGTTTTGTATTATAAATTCAATAAGTATATTTTAGTGTAAGATGCACAATAGTTTTTGATTCTGTTAGATATAGTTTAATTCTATAAAATATAATAAAGGTAGAAATCTACTTAATTTATCCTATCAGAATAATCCTTTAATCAGGCACTTTATTTTTAAAAAAAAGGGGTTTCCTTTATATTTGGGGTATGAACCCAAAAGCTTAAATTTAGCTTATTTTTAATTTTTTTTTTATTTTATATATAAAAAAAATTAAAATCGGTTTAATAATATATTTAAATTAAAAATTCATTTATTAATTTATATATATATATTAAATATTTAATGTATTAATATTAAATATTAATATATTAAATATAATTTTATAATTATTAATTATATTAATTTAATATAATTTATTTGAATTATAAAAATTTAAATAGCAATTTAGGTATTTAACTTAATATTATGAAAAAGAAAGAAAAGAAATTATTCAATATTTAATAATTAATATTAAATATTTTATATACTTATTTTTTTTATATATTAAATATTTAATATATATATGTTTATATATTAATATATTTATAAATTATATATATATATATAAATATTATTTAATTTGTATTAATATTAGTATAAAAATTATATTTTATTTTTTTATATATATTATTTAATAAATATTTTAATATAAAAAAAAAAAAAAA